GCCCATTCCCCGCTTTTTTTCGAAAAAATGGAAGATTTTCCTTTTCCTATATCCGACCTAATGAAAGTTTTTTCTAATATTAGAGATTGGCTTGCTCCAAAGTCAGAATTAGAAATTTTAGATCAAAAATTTAAAATAAAAAAAGACTACCAGAAAACGGGAATAGAAATATGGGATAACATTCCACATAGACAAAAAACAAGAAGTATTCTGTTAATAGCTCAAGCAATTTTTAGAAAATATATTAAATTTCCCTTATTGATAATAGCTAAGAATATTGGCCGTATTTTATTAGGGCAATCTCCGGAATGGTATGAGGATTTCCAAGATTGGAATAGAGAAATTTATTTAAGATGCAGCTTGAATGGTATTCAATTCTACAAAAAAAATTTTCCTAAAAATTGGTTAAAAGAGGGTTTTCAGATAAAAATCCTATATCCTTTTCATTTGAAACCTTGGCACAGCTCTAAGCGACGACTCTCTAAAAGATATCTAAAGAAACAAGATGATTTTGATTCTTGTTTTTTAACAGTTTCAGGAATGGAAATGGAATATCCTTTTGGTCCTCCTCGAAAAACACCTTCCTTTTTTGAACCCATTTTTAAAGATATAGACTTTAAAGTCGAACTCAGAAAATTGAATTTTAGAGTTCGAAGATTTTTTAAAAAAATAAAAAAGAAAGAAACAAAAGCATTTTTATTTGTAAAACAAATAATAAAACAACTTTTCAAAGGAAAGACAATTCCATTTTTTATACCGAGAGAAATATATGAATCAAGTGAAACTAAAAAAGAAAAGGATTCTATAATCAGCAATCAGATAATTAATGAATCAGTTAGTCAAATTCGATCTATAGGTTGGACAAATTATTCAGAGGCGGAAGAAGAAATGCAAAATAGGATTGATAGAAGAAGCACAATCAGAAATCAAATAGAAATAATGAAAAAAGAGAAAAAAAAAGAAAGGCCAGGAATAAAAAAAAATCAAAATAATAATGGAGAATCACCGACAAAAATTGGGAAAATATTTAAAATAAAAAATATTCAATTAATAGTTAAATTTTTCATTGAAAAAATATACATAGATATCTTTCTATGTATCATTAATATGCGCAGAATCGCTCTACAACTTTTTATCGTATCAACAAAAAAAATTCTTGATAAATACATTTACAATAACGAAACAAATCAAGAAAGCATTAATAAAACAAAACAAAATAAAGTCAATTTTATTTTGCCTATGACTATAAAAAGGGCTTTTGATAATCTTAGAAATAGTAAGGGGAAGCCCCATATTGACTTATCTTACTTGTCACAAAACTATGTATTTTTTAAATTATCACAAAGCCAAGTTATTAACTTCAATAAGTTAAGATCTATTCTTCAATATAATCGACCGTCTTTTTTTCTTAAGACTGAAATAAAGGATTTTTTTGGAAGACAAGGAATATTTCATTCCGAATTAAGACATAAGAAACTTCCAAATTATGGAATGAATCCATGGAAAAACTGGTTAAGAGGTGATTATCAATACGATTTATCTCAGATTACATGGTCTAGATTAGTCCCACAAAAATGGAGAAATGGAATCAATCAATCCCATACGTCTGAAAATAAAGATTTAAACAAATGGTATTCCTATGAAAAAGACCAATTAGTTGATTACAAAAAAAAACAAAATTCGAAAGTATATTTATTTTCAAATAAAGAGGAGAATTTTCAAAAAAACTATAGATATGATCTTTTATCATATAAATATATTCATTCTGAAACTAAGAAGAACTCCTATATTTATAGATCATCATTAGAAACAAATAAGAACCAACAAAATTCCACCAGAAATAAAGAAAAATTTTTTAACATACTCAAGAATATTCCTATCAATAATTATCTAGGAAAAAGTTATAGTTATATTATATATATGGAAAAAAATCCAGATAGAAAATATTTGGTTTGTAAAATTAAAAAAAATATTAAGGCTAAACCTAAACCTAATAAGGACCAAAAAATTGATAAAATTCATAATGATGGTCTTTTTTATCTTCCGATTCATTCAAATTCCGAAATCAATTACAAATACAAAAGGGTCTTTTTTGATTGGATGGTAATGTTTTTTGATTGGATGGGAATGAATGAAAAAATCTTAATGTTAAATCCATTCACATCGACTCCGAAAGTTGTTTTCTTTCCAGAGTTTGTGATACTTTATGATAAATATAAAAAGAAACCTTGGTTTATCCCAAGCAAATTACTTCTTTTTAATTTGAATATAAATCCAAATTTTAGTGAAAATAAAAATATCAATGTAAAGGAAGAAGAGGCTGAGGATGTAAAGGAGGAAGAGGATGAGGATGTAAAGGAAGAAGAGGATGTAAACGAAGAAGAGGATGTAAAGGAAGAAGAGGATGAGTATTTTTTTGGAAAGCAAGTTGAAAAGCAAGAAAACGATGAGGATTTTTTAAATTTTAGCCCATCAAATTCAAAACAATATTTTAAATTAAAGAATCAAAACAATATTGAAGAATCTTTTTTACAACCGATCCGAAAACTAAGAATCGTCCTTAAAGGAGATTTTCCCTTGCAATTACAATGGAATGGACGTGTGAATAAATTGAATCAAAAAATGATAGATAATATCCCGGCATACGGTCTCCTGCTTAACCTGATAAAAGTAAGAAAAATTGTTCTATCCAATATTAAAAGGAAAGAAATGAATCTGGATATAATGATTGAGCGTTTGGATCTTACAGAATTAATCAAAAATAGAATATTAATTATGGAACGTACCCGTCTATCTGTAAAAAATGACGGACAGTTTTTTATGTATCAAATCATAGGTATTTCATTGGTTCATAAAAATAAGCATCAAAGTAATCAAAGATACCGAAAACAAAAAAATGTTACTAAGAATAATTTTGATGAATCCATTCCAAGACATAAAAGAAAAACTCTAAATAGAGACAAAAAGATTTATGATTTGCTTGTTCCTGAAAAAATTTTATCGTCTAGACGTCGTAGAGAATTGAGAATTCTAATTTCTTTCAATTTGAATTTAACGACTAGGAATGGTGTGCATAGAAATACAGTATTTTGCAAGGAAAACAAGATAAAAAACTGGAGTCAATTTTTGGATGAAAGTAAACATTTTGACAGAAAAAAAAATGAATTAATGAAATTAAAGTTCTTTTTTTGGCCTAATTATCGATTAGAAGATTTAGCTTGTATGAATCGCTATTGGTTTGATACCAATAATGGGAGCCGCTTGAGTATGTTAAGGATATATATGTATCCATGATTTAAAATTTTGAGTTTCCTATATATTATCTTGTTCTATCAATCATATTTTTCTTTTTTTCTTCTGTCCGGCATCTGTATATATGGATGTTATATGCAAGCAACCAGATGGACATATGCGCTGTCTTACACCCCAGTCTAGTATACTGCAATACTAAGCAAATGACGTAGGAAATGGCGTATCCATTAAAGCTATAAATTAATCAACAGAATCTTCGTAGTAAACTATTTGGTAGCGTCTTTTTCTATCACTATCCAAATTAACTCCAAAATCGGATTGATTAATCTTAATTGATAAAATCCGGAGTCTATAAATAAATTATGATTATTGTGTATACTACATTAAAATTTCTGACATTATTATTACTGATCAATAAAATAAATATCTGTAAAAAGGGGAGTGTGAAATTCTTTTATGGTAAAAAATTCATTTATTTCAATTATTTTGCAAGAACAAGAAGAAAACAAAGAAAACAGAGGATCTGTTGAATTTCAAGTAGTTAGTTTCACCAATAAGATACGGAGACTTACTTCACATTTGGAATTGCACAAAAAAGACTATTTATCTCAGAGAGGTCTGCGTAAAATTCTGGGAAAACGTCAACGGTTGCTGGCTTATTTATCAAAAAAAAATAGAGCGCGTTATAAAGAATTAATAGGACAGTTGGATATTCGAGAGAGAAAAACTCGTTAATTTGAAGAGTTAGTTTGAATTATTCGCTTAAAGTTTGATGAACTTCTTTTCGCTTTCAGCAATTCATGGAAGAATGAATCAGGAAAAACCTATGACTGTACCATCTACAAGAAAAGACTTCATGATAGTCAATATGGGACCTCACCACCCATCAATGCATGGTGTTCTTCGACTCATTGTTACTCTAGATGGTGAAGATGTTATTGACTGTGAACCAATATTGGGTTATTTACACAGAGGTATGGAAAAAATTGCGGAAAATCGAACAATTATACAATATTTGCCTTATGTAACGCGTTGGGATTATTTAGCTACTATGTTCACAGAAGCAATAACTGTAAATGCGCCAGAGCAATTAGGCAATATTCAAGTGCCTAAACGGGCCAGTTATATCAGAGTCATTATGTTGGAGTTAAGTCGGATAGCTTCACATTTGTTATGGCTCGGCCCTTTTATGGCAGATATTGGGGCACAGACTCCTTTCTTCTATATTTTTCGAGAAAGAGAATTGATATATGACCTATTCGAAGCTGCCACCGGTATGCGAATGATGCACAATTTTTTTCGTATTGGAGGAGTCACTGCTGATTTACCTCATGGCTGGATAGATAAATGTTTGGATTTTTGCGATTATTTTTTAACAGGAATTGCTGAATATCAAAAGCTTATTACACGGAATCCCATTTTTTTAGAACGAGTTGAAGGAGTAGGCATTATTGGTGGAGAGGAAGCAATAAATTGGGGTTTGTCGGGACCAATGTTACGAGCTTCCGGAATACAATGGGATCTTCGTAAAGTTGATCATTATGAGTGTTACGACGAATTTGATTGGGAAGTCCAATGGCAAAAAGAGGGGGATTCATTAGCTCGTTATTTAGTACGAATCAGTGAAATGACAGAATCCATAAAAATTATTCAACAGGCTCTAGAAGGAATTCCGGGAGGGCCCTATGAAAATTTAGAAATCCGTCGCTTTGATAGAGTAAAAGATAATGTATGGAATGAGTTTGACT